TTAATCTTTTCTAATTATACTAGAAATCGTATAAGAACTTGTTATAATTGGATTTATTGGATTGTTTCATCAACGGTGTTGGGTCAGAATAACTTTTTGACTCTGCGCCAGTGATTCCCCTATTATTTATTAGTGAACAATAATTGAATAATTCCTTCATAGAGATAGAGGACATAATTCACATGGATATAGTAAATCTCGCTTGGGCTGCTTTAATGGTAGTCTTTACGTTTTCCCTTTCACTAGTAGTATGGGGAAGGAGTGGACTCTAGAAGTACTACTAATTGAGTTTAGGAACTAAACAGTATCACTTTTTTTTATAGATCGTTCGGCAAAGTTTTTTTTATTTAAAATTTCACTATTTCAATTTAAAATTTTATTTTTAAATTGAAATAGAAATGAAAAATATCTTCATTTCGAAATTCTCTTGGATTTTAGTTGAGTAATGTATTCTATGAATAATAAATATATATGAAGAATACTCTTTCAATCAAAGAAATATTTCAATTATTTCCGTGTTCGTATTTTGAAAGTAAAAAAAGTAAAAGGAATACAAATGGTAGGAAATTTATTCCAACTGAATTCTTCATAAATTTTCTATTTCGATGAACTGACTCTTACCAAAGTTAGATATGGACATGAGGAAGAACGGAACTTTTTTTTATTTTGTTTACCTCTTTACTGTTCAAAGATCAAAGAGAAAACAATTCGTTTATTCCATTACGTGGATACACATTGGGAAACAACATAGTAGTTGTCCAACGAGATACTGCACATCCTAAAATATTGTCTTGGGCGAGTCACATATTGCGCCGCTTGTTTTAGTTTTACTATTTTAGAAATTTTATTTATGTTTTGCTTGTTTTATTGAACCCATTTCATATCATGGTTCAAACGTTAAAAGTCGACGGGTTTTACTAATCCTTTTCGAAATCCGAAGAAGTTCCCATGGATCATTTGTCAACTCCTCAATCAATGACTTCTTCGATCGGGATTCATATTGAAAATAATCAGAAATATAGGAATTCTAATCGTAAAAGTCGCTTTCGATTATTTCAAATTAATTTAATTGAAATCAACACAAATTAAATACAAATAGATAAAGCAAAAAAATAGAATTGGGATACTATATAATATACATTATCACTCTATATATTATATATACGTAATTAAATAGATTTCTATATATATAGAAAAGGAATATGATGATACTATTGTAGATTGATCTATATTAATCTATATTAAATTAACCCGCATTACAATACAACTTTATACACTACAATAACAATACTAGATAGTATGGTAGAAAGAAATATCTGAATCTTTCTACCATACTATCGTATCTCATAGAATACGACTGATTCTAGTCTGCCCATTTCATTTAAGACGCGAAATTTTTATCCTTTTCTTCTCTGCAATTATTGATAAGAAATAAAAAATCAAGTTTAATTCAAATTAATCACCTTGGCTGACTGTTTTTACGTATATTATAAGTAAAAAAGCAGTAGGAACTAGAATAAACAGTGCAGTAGCAATAAATGCGAGAATATTTACTTCCATAATCTCATTGTTTAATTTTTCTTTAATTCGCAATAACTCGGGAGTTAATCCCATAGAGATAAAAAATCTTTCGCCTGTAAATTCAATGGGATGCATTACATCTCGATGATATCGAATCGGATCAATATCATGAATAACAATATCGGAGCTATCAAATCGATTCATCGTCAAGAATTGAATAGTATAACATAGGACGATCTTTTATCCATACTGAACTCAAAATTTGATTCCCAATACAATCAATAATTCCTTTATTTATCATTCTTTTCCATTCTTTCTTTTCTATAACCTACCGCCCTCTTTGTACAATCATCTGATGAAGTATCATCTAACCGCCTTTCCACTTACCATTGGTTCTAAACAAACCCCAACAAACAATAGAAGCTCAATGAAAAAAAGGAAGGAGCTAAGTTATAAACTCCTTTTTTTAATGATCCAATCTTCTTGGAAAACAAAAGAAGTATGATAAAGACGAGTACAAATTCCGGTATAAAAAAATCGAATATTCCATCAAATTAACTATTTTTTTATATATTTATATATAAATTTAAAAAGTTTGTTCTTTCAAGGAAAAACCCTTATAAAAAAAAAAAAATTCATTACCTCGCTAATAAAAAAGTGATCCTTGTTTGATCTTTATTTTTTGAATATCCTCTTGCATTGGATTAGTAATGGGACGCATATATCAAAAGCTCAATGCGAAATTTGAATGAGATAGATTATTTCAAATTAGTAAAATTTGAAATTGAGGTTACACAAAATAGGGCCCGAAAAGGATATACTTTTATTTTAATCTTAAAATAAAAGTATTCTATACTATTCTATACACAGTAACTATGTTCAATTTCTATACACAGTAACTATGTTCAATTTATTTTATATTGTACAAATTCCATTTATGTATGTACTCCCGGGAAACATACAATACTCTACTCTATTTCATATTTCACAGATCGGGAGTAATTGAAAAAGCCAGACCCAGTACAGTACGGTATCCCGTGGAATCCTGAATCTGATGCTAATAATATAATAATTGTACTAATCCACATATGCCTCTCTCCCATCAATCGAATCGGTACTAGTCGAAGAAATGGAAATTCCCCCATTTGGTTGATGATAAATGTGAAACGAAAAAGAAAAAAAGAAGAGGGATCGCTGTTGGGAATGAAATTATGTTATTTGGACTTCTTTTCACAAAAAATAGAGAGATGAATTGATATAGTTTTTTATTGGATTTGGATTCGTCGGGACTGACGGGGCTCGAACCCGCAGCTTCCGCCTTGACAGGGCGGTGCTCTGACCAATTGAACTACAATCCCAAGTAAATACCATAATAAAATAAAGTATACATATTTTTATGATTTCATTCTAACCCTTTCAATTTCGATTAGAATTGGCGTGTTGTAACAGAGCTGCGAGTGTGATATATCGATACCCATATGTATATGTACTTTAGTGAGAGCAGCCGGTATTACTAGTAATCCTTTCGTTATTGCCAAATCAATTGGATAATAACTCGTTCAATCAAAAAAGTTTTTTTTTATTTACTCTTTTCCTTAAACTTTACTTTATAGTTACGGATCCTGATATGAATCTAGATCATTAGCAAGATCAGAATTTCTTGTAAAAAGAGAGTAAATAAATAGTGGTATAGATATATCCTAAAATGGATTTCTTCCGTATTGGGATTGGGGGATCGGGCATTTCTGGAGAGCAACAAATGGGTTATATTATATCATTTCATGGCGGATCGGCAAATTATTGGGCCGAGCTGGATTTGAACCAGCGTAGACATATTGCCAACGAATTTACAGTCCGTCCCCATTAACCGCTCGGGCATCGACCCAGGAAGAATCAATTCCAGGCTTATTGATAATCCACGATCAACTTCCTTTCGTAGTACCCTACCCCCAGGGGAAGTCGAATCCCCGCTGCCTCCTTGAAAGAGAGATGTCCTGAACCGCTAGACGATGGGGGCAGACTCGCACGACCGCCATCATACTATGATCATAGTATGAATAGTTTTTTAAAATTGTCAATATAATGGAATGGTATGACTCGATACGAAGGATCTTTCCGTCTTTCACGATTCTTTCTATACAATTTTTTTCGATAAAAGTTTGGTTCAAAGGCCACGCCGAATCTCTTTATCCGAATCTCTTTATCAATGATTCAATGAAATATCTTGGATCTATGTTAAATTAGTGGATACATGTATCACTCAAATGAATTTAGTTATGATGTCAATTAGGATAGTCTTGAAAAAATTCATTGTATTGATATTTATCAAATCCAATATCAATAAACCGTTTTATTTTACCTATATTATATACTATACTCTATATTAAATTATATTAAATTATTTAATTTACTTTTACTGGATAAAGAAAATTTTTCATTCCTGTTTCATTCCTGAATGAACCCTTATACTTATTATAAGATATATCTATGTACATCTATTATAAATATATATGTACATCTATTATAAATATACTAAACTCATAGTGTCTTTATTCAGGAATTGGATCAAACAAGCCCTTTTAACTCAGTGGTAGAGTAACGCCATGGTAAGGCGTAAGTCATCGGTTCAAATCCGATAAGGGGCTTTGATTTTTTCATAAATCATAAAACTCCGGCAGTAGTATTCATATTTGAAGTGCGAATAAAGATATTGGTGATCTTTGTAATAAAGTAATAAAAAAAAAAAGTAACAAACCGTATAATTTAATATTTTAATATATAATCAAAATTATAACATTATAATTAATTATAGTATGGTTATAAATTTGCTATTTTAATAAATTAAATATATTATTAATTATTAAATAAATAATAAATAATATAATTATTATAAATATTATATTAAATATTATAATGAATGTACGAATAAGTCGTCTCGTTAAATCTTCAAATATTACTATTCCTTTCCTATTTTCCATTATTCCAATTAAATCGATTAGAAATCAACAAAATAAAAAGTAAGTGGACCTAACCCATTGCATCATAATTATATCCACTATTCTGATATTAAAATTCGATAGAGATGAAATTGGATCTTTTTTTTCTTTGGACTACGCGGGAATCTGTCGATATATCCGATTTAATCTTCTTGTTCCTAGACGTTCTATAGGAATAAATTAGGAATGAATAAATTACTATTCCCTTCCTTTACCGAGAAACATTTATTCCAAGTCACAACATACGAGCCATTTTAAATATCTTTCTTTGATTCCAATTCCAGAACACAAGATCCGTTTTATTAGTTATATCTTATATATCTATTTATATATCTAGCAAATCGCTATTTCATGTACTAAATATTTCCATCCATATTGATACATGCAATATTTTTGTTTCGACAACGTAATGGGGAATGTATGCGAGAAGGGTACTTTCATTTCGAGTCTCATATTATTTAATATTTAATTAACTAATATGTA